CAAGACTTTAGTGGATCAACTCTATTACATAAGTGGATTCCCATTTTATCTCACATCACGAGATAAGTATATCTACCATCATGACATAAGTACGCAGTTATTATTGTATTGGCCAAAAATCTCGCCAATTGATCTTTACGGTGCTTCCCCTACCAATTAGATTCTTTTTTTTTTATCCATAGAAATAAAGTAGCTAGGTATATCTATTTATTTTCTTCATATTTCAACTTTTAGGAATATAAAGTTTCTTTCTTTGCTACAGCTGATAAAAATCGTTGTTTTAGACGATGTATATGTAGAAAGCCTTTTTTTTTTTGTTTTTCTTTTTTTACTTCTATAGTGAAGATAGTCGCACGTAATGACAGATCACGGCCATATTATTAAAAGCTTGTGGTAAGAATGGATTTCGTTCTAGTGCTCGAAAATAATATTCCAAAGCTTTCGTATGTTCTCCATTACTTGTATGGATAAGACCTATATTATAAAGTATATAACTTCGATCATAAGGATCAATTTCTAGTCGCATAGCTTCATAATAATTCTGTAAAGCTTCTGCATAATTTCCTTCGGATTGAGCTGACATCCGTTACGGTCGCCATTCAATTAAAAGAATCTCCGTTCCAAAACCGTACGTGAGATTTTCACCTCATACGGCTCCTCCCTTATGTGCATAAGGAGAATATACATGAAATCAAAAAGATGAAAATATTCTCATTATGGACTGAGCAGGGCTAGTGTTTTTACAAGAAATCTCTAGCCAACCTTCCTGCAAGAGATCTTTTCTTAATATCAAGGGTGTTGAGACTAGATAGAAATGAGAACTCGAGCAATTTCTTTGTTTTCAACGCCTCCTAATTTCCAGGAATTAGTCACTTCAAACAACCTTCGATGGTTATATTGGTATCCAAAGTACGAACGAGATGGATGTTTGTTGTCCCAACCATTCTTTTAGTCCCGAGCCCAATAAGGAAAGGGGTCATTTCTAACAAGGTTTTCGTGTTGTTGATTCCTAGGTGTAGTGCTTCTTCCCTTATGCTGTCCGTTGGTACTAGTGTAGTGGAGTAGGATTGCCCCATAATACAGAACCTCTAGGTATAACCTTACGCTCAAGACTAGAATCTAAAATTGAAACATAGCATCTGAGGTTGCATTAATCGAGGATACACGACAGAAGGAATTGTTCTATTTCCAAACTTCACCTTCAACAAGCGTAGATTTATTTCAAAAATTTTCCCGAATCGCGTGTCTTTCTCGTAAGACCGAGAGAAATAAATAAAAAAAAAAAAAAGAATCAAATCACACCATCTCTGTAATAGGTAAATGCCTCCTTTTCTCCTGAAGTTGTCGGAATTATTTGCAATAAGATATTGGCTACAATTGAAAAGGTCTTATCAATAAAATTTCCATTTATCCGCGATCTAGGCATAGCTAGCAATCCATTTTAGAATTCTTCTCATTCCCTCTCGGGGGAAAATGATCCCACAAAGAAAAGAATTGTACAGTACGAAATAACATAAAAAGAGATTGATTTGAAAAAAAAAAGATTATGGTCTTTTTATTCCAATTGTTCCTTTTTTATAGGAATCAATAAGAAATTGTCCAACCCGGTTCGATTTCATCCTAATGTAGTAGTATACCAACGAAGCGAACTATATCCGATTTCGTTGAAGTTACAGATTCAAATAACTCGAGAAATTTGTATTGAATTATGATACAAAGAAGAAAAAATCATTCTATGATGAAAATAGAATAACCACCTCTTTTTTATGTTATGTACATAGCAGGTATACAATCCACTATACAAAATGTTTTATCAATCTAGAATAGAGGGGTGAGGGAAGGAGTTTGTTGTTGAAAATTCTAAAGCCGAAAATCAATTTGAGAATTTGTAAGGTATGGAATCGTAGTCTATATAGAATTATGATAGAAAGGTATCCATTAACCCTAGTCTAAAAAATCTAGACCTATTAATCAGTTGATTCGTTCTAATTCATTGATTTAATTGATTCGAATCGAATTTCTAGTAGGAGTCGTTTTTGCAAACCCCCTTTTCATTTTCAAAATTACAAATAAAAAAATTTCGTAAAAAAAATTGTCTTGGGGCCTCGAAAGATCTTTCTTTACTTTGATGAAAAATTTTCTATTTTTATTTGTAATATTTTGTAATATATAGTTAAAATGGATTGGTCATACCTATCCAATAATCTAGAATGAAATATGAAGAACTCACTATTCACTTGGTTTTTGATTCATAATCATTATGTAGGAGAGATGGCCGAGCGGTTCAAGGCGTAGCATTGGAACTGCTATGTAGGCTTTTGTTTACCGAGGGTTCGAATCCCTCTCTTTCCGCACCTTCACTTAATAGATCCATTTTATTAAAAATACCGGATCAAATAGCAATGGAGACCTTTATTCCACCAGTTAAACCTTTCAGTGATATAGATTCTCTATTCCTAAGTCCATTACGCGACTAGGAAGAATACCGGAAAGAATAGGAAAATAGCCCCTCGGGCTATGATACATAAATGAGATAAAATTGGAATCAAACCCGTATTTTTCTTACTTAACCTTAGGTTCATTTAATTTGATAAAAGGGAAGAAAATTGCCCGAACCTCTGCTATTTTATTTGAGTTTAGGTTTCATTAAGTTTGACGAGAATAATACTCTACGACTAGCAATTCATTTATTTTCAAACTGACCCATTTACTATCTATTATTTGATTGACCAGTCCTTTATATTGGAATGGGTGAAGAGTCAAATGGTTTGGCACTTCCGCCTGAGGGGAAAAATTGAGAGAATTTTGAATCAGAGTTCTGGATTTTTGTTCATCCTTCGCCATAATAATATCTCGGGGTTTGCAGCGATAACTTGGTATATCTACTATACGCCCATTGACTAAAATATGTCTATGGTTAACTAATTGGCGGGCTGCAGGAATAGTCGAAGCCATACCCAATCGAAAAAGGATGTTATCCAAACGCATTTCAAGTAATTGTAGTAAAACTTGACCTGTTGACCCCTTGGCTTTTCCGGCGATATGAACGTATTTAAGTAATTGTCGTTCTGTAAGACCATAATGAAAACGCAATTTTTGTTTTTCTTCTAGGCGAATACGATATTGAGATTTTTTCCCGGAACGCGATTGGTTTCTAAGATCACTCCCGGCTTTAGGCCTTTTATTAGTTAGTCCTGGTAAAGCCCCCAGGCGGCGTATTTTTTTGAAACGAGGTCCTCGGTAACGCGACATAAAGACTCCTTAATTCTTATTTAGAATTCATTTCATTCTTTTTTTTTTTGAAAATTTGATTTTACAGAATAAATCTAAACTCAAACTGAACTAAATCAAGCGAAGTTTGCTGAAGTAGTGTACTATTACTATAAAGATACTATAAAGAAGAATGAGATAAATTGGATAAATAGTCAAACTTTCTATTATTATATATATATTAATAATATATAAGATCTTTTTCCTGGCATAGTCAGGAGTTCCCCCTATAACTTAACCTATAATTTAAGAAATTCATGGGTTTTGGAAAGAGGGGAAGACACTTTTCAATATTCTTTGATTTCATTTGATTTCAAAGGAAGATTCTCAATTTTTCAAAAATTGAATAAAAAAATGAAAAATCGAAAAAGCCGGCTATCGGAATCGAACCGATGACCATCGCATTACAAATGCGATGCTCTAACCTCTGAGCTAAGCGGGCCCGCATTATAGTAATAGAAATTTTCTATGCATAGAAATTCAAGACACTATTACTATAAGTATAGTGTCTCTAGAAATATAGAAAAGAATAGAATCCATAATTACCAATAAATATTGGATATTATAGAACATAACGATTTATATAGCGATATCGAATTTTGATTTCTTTATCACAATTCGAATAGAATAATATTCGATAGTCAATCTTAAATATTTTTAGATAGTCAATTTTTTTTTTATTTATTTTGAATTCACATAACATTTGAAATTCTTTTTGTTACACTTCTCTATTTTCTATCCTATATATTATAGTCTATTTCTCTATATTTCTTCCGAATTCGATTGACTTAGTTATAACTAATCAAACATTCCCCAGCTTTCATTCGTAAAAGGGGAAGTTAAGAAAAAAAAAAAAAAAAGAATCGACCCTTTGAGTATCCCAATTGCATGGGATAAATGGCATGAATAGAAAGATATATAAAGGATATATATCAATCTATATTGAATTGCCGATACAGAAATGATAAAATCCAATTTGATTGAATCAAATACGGGTTTCCTATAGGTAAGAAAAAAGACTTTTTCGAGATAGTAATCGCTATCTAATAAATTCAAAAGTTCCAGTATAAATGCAAGAAAAAGGAATAATATTCTAATAAAATCGTAATCTCAAAACAAAAGAAAAAAAGAAGGGGGATATGGCGAAATCGGTAGACGCTACGGACTTAATTGGATTGAGCCTTGGTATGGAAACCTACTAAGTGATAACTTTCAAATTCAGAGAAACCCCGGAATTAATAAAAATGGGCAATCCTGAGCCAAATCCTGTTTTCTCAAAACAAAAGTTCAAAAAACGAAAAAAAAAAAAAGGATAGGTGCAGAGACTCAATGGAAGCTGTTCTAACAAATGGGAGTTGACTGCGCTGGTAGAGGAATCTTTCCATGGAAACTTTCGAAAGGATGAAGGATAAACGCATCTATTGAATACTATATCAAATGGTTAATGATGGCCCAAATCTTTTAATATGAAAAAATGGAAAAATTGGTGTGAATTGATTCTACGTTGAAGAAAAAATCAAATATTCATCAACTCATTCGCTCCATAGTCCGATAGATAAAGAACTGATTAATCGGACGAGAATAAAGATAGAGTCCCATTCTACATGTCAATATCGGCAACAATGAAATTTATAGTAAGAGGAAAATCCGTCGACTTTAAAAATCGTGAGGGTTCAAGTCCCTCTATCCCCAAAAAGCCTATTTGACCCCTAAAATATTTATCCTATCCC